TACTTCTCAATACAATTTCTTTCAAATTCATTAAAATTTCGTGTACTGATTCTTGAACCCCGATTATGGTCGAGTATTCATGTGGTATTTTCTCAGATTTTGCACGTGTAATACATGTTCCTTCTATTTCTCCAAGCAAAGCTCTTCGCATCGCAATGCCTATTGTATCGGCTTGACCTTTCATAAGTGGAGAGAGAATAAAGCGCCCATAATAAAGACATTTACTATCTGTTCTTGATTCAACACACTTCCACTGCAGTGTCCGAGTAGATACTCTTATTTTCTCTCGAACCATAGGAATATTATAAAAAATTGATGATATCTTGGAATCATTTATTTCTCTTGAAATCTCTTCAATGCTTATTTTTACACACGTCTTTTTTTAGGAGGCCTACAGCCATTATGTGGCATAGGGGTTACGTCTCGTACGAAACTTAATAGTATACCACTTCTACGAATAGCCCGTAATGCTGCATCCCTTCCGAGACCAGGACCTTTTATCATTACTTCTGCTCGTTGCATACCTTGTTCTACAACAGTACGAATAGCATTTCCTGCCGCGGTTTGAGCCGCAAACGGTGTCCCCCTTTTTGTACCCCTGAATCCACAAGTGCCGGCGGAAGCCCAAGAAACCACCCGACCTCGTACATCCGTAACAGTCACAATGGTATTGTTGAAACTTGCTTGAACATGAATAACGCCCTTTGGTATTTTACGTGCATTCTTACGCGAACTAATACGTCCATTTCTGCGTGAACCAATTTTTGGTATAGGTTTTGCCATATTTTATCATCTCATAAATATGAGTCAGAGATATATGGATATATCCATTTCATGTCAAAACAAATCCTTCATTTTTTTTTTTATTTGTACATAAATCAAATCTTTTAGAGAGTTCTTTTTATCTTTTTAGTAGAATGATTATCCTTGTCGTTGTTTATGTTTTGGGTTCGAACAAATTACTATAATTCGTCCCCGTCTGCGGATCAGTCGACATTTTTCACAAATTTTACGAACGGAGGCCCTTATTTTCATATTTGTCTTTCCTTATTTAAATTTAAATTCCGAATCCATTTCTTGGAAGAAAATAAGTTTCTTGAAATTTTGAACCTCGAATTGTATTCTCATGGGAAGGAGTGTTGAAGTTGAAAAACCACTAGTCGTTTGAATCCTTGTTACGGAGTCTATAAATTATACGACTTCTGGTTGAATCATAATGGCTTACTTCAATCTTAACCCTATCTCCCGGTAGGATCCGTATAAAACTACGTCGTATCCTTCCTGAAACATAACCTAGAATCAAATCTTCATTATCTAAACGAACCCAGAACATACCATTAGGAAGTGATTCAGTAATCAAACCTTCATGAATCCATTTTTGTTCTTTCATTCCAGGCAAAATCCCCTTAAAGTATCAACTAATAGAGGAGTGATATTAGACAAACCGCCTTTTCTCTTTTTTTTTCACAAATAGTCAATTTTGGATCCAATTCAGATATCAGAAGGATTACCATATATAACATAAAATTTCTCCGCCAATTCTTTCTAGTCGAGCCTCTCGATCTGTCATTATACCTCGAGAGGTAGAAAGAATTACAATCCCCATTCCGCCTAAAATTCTAGGAATTCGTTGATAGTTCGAATAGATTCGTAGACCGGGTCGACTGACCCTTTTTAAATTTAAAGTATTTTTATATGGTCCTTTCTTATTTCTTCTATGTCGCAGAGTTAAAACCAAAAAATATTTGTTTCTTTCTTGATGTTTTCTCGCGTTTTCTATAAAGCCTTCTCGTAAAAGTATTTTTACAACGTTTTCGGTGATGTTAGTAGATGCTATTCGAACCGTTCCTTTTCCATTCATGTCAGCATTTCGTATAGAGGTTATTATATCAGCAATAGTGTCCTTACCCATGATGAATTAAAATCAGCGGTGTCTCCGAATTTTGATATAATCAACATGCTTTTTTATTAGTTTATTATTTCTTTTATGACTCTTTTAAATAAAAAAAAAAATTCAAAATAAAAGGTATATACGTGATACACAATCTACTATTTCATTCAAATATCCTATTTCTCGTCTTATAATACCTCGGGAGCTAATGAAACTATTTTAGTAAAGTTTTGTCTCAATTCCCGGGCAATCGCGCCAAAAACTCGAGTTCCTTTTGGATTTCCTTCTTGATCAATGATAACTGCAGCATTGTCATCATATCGTATTATCATACCATTGTCGCGTTTGAGTTCTTTACAGGTACGTACAATTACAGCTCTGATCACTTCTGATCTTTCTAAGGGCGTATTGGGTATTGCTTCTTTGATCACAGCAACAATAACGTCACCAATACGAGCATATCGACGATTGCTAGCTCCTATGATTCGAATACACATCAATTCTCGAGCCCCGCTGTTGTCTGCTACATTCAAATGGGTCTGAGGTTGAATCATATCTTTTTTTTTTTATCGGTTCTTTCAATGCAAAGGTCGAAAAAGAAAAAGAAATATTGTTTTTCAAAAAAAAACCAGAGATCTTTTTATCCCAAAGATCTATTTCCCTTGGTTCTATATTCCTATCCTGAAATAATGAATTGAGTTCGTATAGGCATTTTAGATGCCGCTATTGAGATAGCCCTTCGGGCTATATTTTCTGCTACTCCGCTTATTTCATAAAGTATTCGACCTGGTTTGACAACAGCTACCCAATATTCGGGGGATCCTTTCCCCGAACCCATACGGGTTTCTGCGGGTCTTACTGTAACCGGTTTGTCTGGAAATATACGTACCCATATTTTTCCACCGCGACGTGCATTTCGTGTCATTGCTCTCCGCCCCGCTTCTATTTGTCTAGATGTGATCCAAGCGGGTTCAAGTGCCTGAAGAGCATATCTTCCGAAACAAATATGATTCCCCCGATAAGATATTCCTTTCATTCTGCCTCTATGTTGTTTACGGAATCTGGTTCTTTTTGGGTTATAGTTGATGGTTTTTTCTTAATTCCATCTCTACTACAGAACCGGACATGAGAGTTTCTTCTCATCCGGCTCCTCGCGAATGAAAAATTTGACTATTTAATTAAGATATACATGTAATAATACACTGAATCAAGAAATTCATTTGGATTCATCTAATTTATTAGATATTTTTATATTTTATATTTGGATATATAACTAATATAAAAATATCTATTGAATCTTTTTATTTCTTTTATATTTGATAATAATCTTTATTTTGTTTTTTATTGGATTGGATTGTTCATATTTTAACAATCCAATAAAAAAAGGAATTTTCGCGGGCGAATATTTACTCTTTCAATATCTATTTCAGCTGTGGGGTTAGGTTATCACTTTTGCAGAATAGATGAATTGGTCTCTGGTTCGTTCCGCCATCCTTCCCAATGAATCATCAGGATTCTTTTTCAATTGAATCTTCTGTATTCACAGGTTCCATCGTTCCCATCGCTTCTTGATTAATGGTTAGGTCTGAATTCGACAACGGAGCTCTTAATGAAATTTGTTTTTGAGCCAACCCTCTTAGTCTTTATTGGCTCGAGGCTCTTACTTTTTTTCTAAGAACAGATTCATATCATATAATTTGTGTGAATCTGTACTGTATTGATGCTTTATTACATTGTCTTTTATTAGATGATTCAAAGACCTTACATATTGGAATCATATATCTTTTATATTCATTGTTTTCTTTCTCTCACCTTTCCATTTATCTGCATCCTTTTATATATTTTTTTTTTGCTTGACAATTCATTAGATTTTTTGTTTATGCCAAACGTAAAAAAAATTTCAGTTGCTGCAATGATAGGACAAAAAGATCATATCTTAACTGCTTCTTTGGATCCAGATAATGTGATGCGATGAGTTGGTTATTCGTTCTATAGTTATTAGTTCATACTTTCTACTATGGGCTCTTACTTTTTTTTATTAAAAAAACCAACGAGTCGCACACTAAGCATAGCAATTCTATCAAAGGGTCAATCGAATTTTTATTTAACCTTATAGAATTTAAAATGAGAATTATTTGGATGAAAAAAATGAATGAAAAAGGTTGTCATTTTTTGTTCCATTCTTAAATCGAAACAGAAAGACAAGTCAAGTAAAGTATTATTATTCCTCGTCTATAAATATCCAAATTTTAATACCCAATACTCCATAGATAGTTCGAACGGTATAGGCGCAATAATCAATTTTCGCGCGAATGGTTTGTAGGGGAACCCTGCCCTCTCTTATCCATTCGATACGTGCAATTTCTTTTCCATCGATACGGCCTGCAATTTGTATTTGAATTCCTTTTGTATCAGCTTGTTCGGTTAATTCAATAGCTTTTTTCATTGCTTTTCGAAATGATACCCTATTCTTTAATTGTCCGGCTATAAATTCTGCAAGAATATTAGGGTTTCCGTAAGGTTTTGCAATTCTTGTAATAGCAATGTTGAGTTTTCGGTTCACACAATTCAATTCTTTTTGTACTTTTATTTTTAGGTCTTCGACCCCTCGTGGTTTATTTTCTATTAATAATTTTGGAAATCCCATATAGATTATGACCTGTATTAGATCTATTCTTTTTTGAATTTCTATACGTGCAATTCCTTCGACACCCGAGGATGTTTTTGTATTTTTTTGTACATAATTTTGGATACAATCCCTTATTTTTTGATCTTCTTGTAGACCTTCAGAATAATTTTTTGGTTGTGCAAACCAAAGGGAATAATGATCTTGAGTGGTACCAAGTCTGAAACCAAGTGGATTTATTTTTTGTCCCATATTACTCCATCATATCAAACTTCATACTTTAAACCAGTGAACACCTTTCGTAGATCACTTTCAGAGGCTCTTTTCAAAAATGCTTTAAAATCATCTTCATACCTTAAACCGGCGAGTGCCTTTCGTCGATCACTTTCAGATAAATTTTGCATAAATGTTACAAAATCGTCATAGTAGGATATATCCCTTAATACAATAGTTATGTGACAAGTAGATCTTTTTATTAGATAA